AGATGAATTTACAAAAAGAATTTAATTTTGTAAATAGAAAACTTAACATTGCTATCACACGAATTGAAAAGCCTTATGGAAACCCTAATATTCTTGCAGAATTTATAGCCGGCCAATTAAAAAATCGAGTTTCTTTTCGCAAAGCAATGAAAAAGGCTATAGAATTAACTGAACAAGCAGATACAAAAGGAATTCAAGTGCAAATTGCAGGACGTATTGACGGAAAAGAAATTGCGCGTGTTGAATGGATCAGAGAGGGTAGGGTTCCACTACAAACCATTCGAGCTAAAATTGATTATTGTTCCTATACAGTTCGAACGATCTATGGGGTATTAGGCATCAAAATTTGGATATTTATAGACGGGGAATAATAAACCTTTATTTGCCTTTCCATTCTCGATGGAACAAAAAATGATAAATTCGTTTCTTCTTTTTCTTTTCTGTTCAATAAAAAAAATGAAAAATTATAATTCTATAGGGTTGAATAAAAATTCAATTAATCTTTTGATAAAATTGCTATGCTTAGTGTGTGACTCGTTGGTTTTTTGAGGGTTAGTATAAAAAACCAGCCCCATAGTATAAACAAATAACTATAGAAGTAATAACCAACTCATCACTTCGTATTATCTGGATCCAAAGAACCAGTCAAGATATGATATATTGTTCATATTGTTGTAGCAACTGAAATCTTTTTTTATTAAAAAAATCTGCTTCTAAGTTGTCAATCGAAATAAAAAAAAAGGGTATGGATAAATGGAAGGATGAGAGAAAGAAAGAAAAAGAATATTGATGATATATAATTCCAATATGTAAGGTCTATGAGTCATCTCATAAAAAAGCTGTGTAATAAAGCATCAATACGGATTCATCATTAAATGGATCTACTCATCGAACAAAAAATAAAGAGCTTCGAGCCAATAAAGACTAAGAATATTGACTCAAGAACTAATAGCTCCATTGTAGAATTGAGACCTAACCATAAAGTAAGAAGCGATGGGAACGATGGAACCTGTGAATTCAAAAGATTCTAGTGAAAATGAATTCGAATGATTCATTGATCGGGATGGCGGAACCGACCAGAGACCAATTTATCTATTCGGAAAAGTTATGAACTAATGATAGAACTGAAATATAAATTGAAAGAGTAAATATTCGCCCGCGAAAACTTTATTTTATTGATTTTCTTGGATTGCTAAATTTGGGTCAATCCAATACGATAAAGAGTAAAACAAAAGAAAGATTCGTTTTAACATTCTAAAAACCATATATATAAATATAAGAAAAAAATAGTTATTTAATATATTTAGTTATCTATACAAACAAGATATACAAATTAATAATAGATTTGATCTAGATTAAATGAAATCCATGATTCAGTATATTATTTATTAAATACATGTATATCTTAATTCAAATTATATTATATCTGAATTCAAAATCTTTAATTTGAATTCATTTTATTCGCGAGGAGCTGGATGAGAAGAAACTCTCACGTCCGGTTCTGTAGTAGAGATGGAATTCAAAACAAACCATCAACTATAACCCCAAAAGAACCAGATTCCGTAAACAACATAGAGGAAGAATGAAGGGAATATCTTATCGAGGTAATCATATTTGTTTTGGTAAATACGCTCTTCAGGCACTTGAACCCGCTTGGATCACATCTAGACAAATAGAAGCAGGTCGACGAGCAATGACACGAAATGCACGTCGTGGTGGAAAAATATGGGTCCGCATATTTCCAGATAAACCAGTTACAGTAAGACCCGCAGAAACACGTATGGGTTCAGGTAAAGGCTCTCCCGAATATTGGGTAGCTGTTGTTAAACCAGGTCGAATCCTTTATGAAATGGGTGGAGTAACAGAAAATATAGCTAGAAGGGCTATTTCAATAGCAGCGTCCAAAATGCCTATACGAGCTCAATTCATCATTTCGGGATAAAAAAGAAATAGGCCTTGGGTAAAAAAAAAAATAGCGGGTGCAGGTTTCTTTTTTTGGACAAACAATATTTCTTTTTTTCTTCGACCTTTGTATTGTAAAAAACAGATAAAAAAAAATGATATGATTCAACCTCAAACCCATTTGAATGTAGCAGATAACAGCGGGGCTCGAGAATTGATGTGTATTCGAATCATAGGAGCTAGCAATCGTCGATATGCTCATATTGGTGACGTTATTGTTGCTGTGATCAAAGACGCAGTCCCAAACATGCCTCTAGAAAGATCAGAAGTGGTCAGAGCTGTAATTGTCCGTACTTGTAAAGAACTTAAACGTGACAACGGTATGATAATACGATATGATGACAATGCTGCAGTTGTGATTGATCAAGAAGGAAATCCAAAAGGAACTCGAGTTTTTGGTGCGATTGCCCGAGAATTGAGACAGTTCAATTTTACTAAAATAGTTTCATTAGCTCCCGAGGTATTATAAAATGAGACCACGATATGGTTATAGTAGGGTATTTAAAAGAAATAGATTAAGATTAATTTAGTAGATTTT